TTGGCTTCTCGAGAATCTGCTGGAGTCAGATCAGTAGGGGAGTTCACACCGGGACTTTCTTAATAGAGAAAGAACCCATACCCTGAACCGGGGAAAGGCGATAACGACCCAGGGAAATGGTGAAGTACGTGAATCGACTCCCTATTATAGTCCAGACCTTACAACATAAAAGAAAGAATAAGGGACTGACTTCTTTCTTGACAAGGATCCTGAAGAAATCGCACATGCTCCAAGGACTTCACGGAATTAGGAGGCACACAGGTAGGTATACCAAGAGAAATGCGGGTAAGCGACGAGGGAAATTGCCTCAATAAAAAAAGTTTTGATTTCCAGAAAGATCCCGGATGAACCTCGCCAAATGCTCTTATGGATCACCCATTCCATCTTTTAGGTTCAATTTGGGCAATATGTATCCCGCTGGGTATGGCTCGTAGTAAACCTCTGTAAGATAAGGAGGATCATAGGGTAGGTAACCTTTTCACCATTCTAAAAGAATGGTACCTTCAAGTAAGCAGGTCTCTTCAGGCACTCCCACAAGAGAGAATGAATTTGAGTCTCTGAGCTTTGATACTCCAACAAGAAGAGCCTAACCAGGCCCTTGAGATAACAGCCCATAGGGTAGCCCCTACAGAGCCAAAATGAAAGGCCTTCATCATAGGCTAGCATAGCAGACAATAACGCGAAATCCAGGAAGGGGAGGGGGAATGAATGCCAAATCTGAAGCAAACCGAAAAGCTAGTTCCCGTGGAGTGAGTCTAGTGCTTCCCTTTAACCTAGAAGCACTCAGTGAGCCTTCAACAATGTCCTTCCTGGCCTGTTGTTTGAGTTGACCGAAGGCGGCGGGTGGAGGGAGCTTCACTTACCGAGAGGGATGAATTCGAGTAGTAGCTAGGGGAGGATCAAATCCGCTACACCCCTTATTTACCTTTTTGCTTTTCTTAACTTATTCATTGAAGACATCCATGTAGAAGAACGTCGAATCAATTCTCGATCCAATAGAAGTAGGTAGGAGTATGGATGGATGGCATGTCTCATTAGCTGGCACTGGCTTTGGACACTGGGGTATAGGCAGGCTATTTGGCTATAATCTTCTTCCTTTCTATCCCTTGATGTGAGGAAAGGGGGAAGGGATCGTCATGCAAGAACTAGAAGAGGCTCCTCTCAGAGGTGGTCCTTCCTTCTATTGATCGGTTGAGTCGACGAGAGCTTTCCCAGAGATTCTCATAGATCGGATGATCCTGAGACCTATTGTACCTCAGTTGGGGGATCTTCCTGCGACTAAGCTATTTGTCTGGCCAGGCGCTTCTCTGTGGGCTCTTGGGAAACAGTCTCATCTGGTGGATATCTGGGAATTAGCAAAAAACAGTACCAAAGAGGGACTTAGCGGCAAAGAGGCGATTAGACAACATAGGAAATCTGGAACTTTGTTTACTGCACTTTATCTTAAGCAGTGCGCGGTGTCACTGCAGCAAGCGTATGCAGGTTCCGAATCTCCGAAGACTCTGTTACCTTTTCCTGTCTCGTTGACGAGGTCAGGTTATCCCATGACTTTCTTATGAGTCAGCTGTGGCATTTAGGTTTCCTATCTACAATTCATTAAACACCAGAAAAGCTTTGGTCTAGTTACGCTCGAGCGAACAAGCAACGGCTGACGACGAGTAGGGCGCACGTTAGCGAAAGCCGTTGCTTGTTCTAACGCGCAGGTTTGAAGACGCTCGTAAGAGGAACAAAGCGATAGGATTTCTTTAGTTACATCTATCTACTAACCCGTTACTCTTTTCTTGTCTTAAGTCCCCATCCTATCCTTGAAGTCGAGAACTTTCCTCTGCGCCTTGCGAGAGCCCTGAGTCAGGTCCTTAGGGGCATCTCATCCAGAGGGGCTCCTGATTTGAGGTTTCTTTGTGGCATCGCCTTTCCTTTCGATAGAAAGAAAGAAAGAGAACCTAATTGTCGACACCTCCGCCTAGACACCTACTTCAACGTGCTCTTCTCCTATGCCGTAGCGAAGAAGCTCTGTCCGTCATTTAGCATCAGTGCGTTCTGAAGCGGCTGCAGCATCTGTTGTCACTTTTACCACCTATACCACTGTATAAATATTTGCTTCTTAAGCTGCTAGCTCGATCTTATGGTCTGGCTTTCGAACCGGAAGGGCTTAGATTGATTTGCAGGATGCCGGTTGACTCTTTTCATTTTGAAAAGTCCCTTAACGTTCGACTTGCATGTGTTAAGCAAAGAGCTCTCCTCAATAGTCAGATAGGATCGTAGGCGTACGGTGACCGGCTTCGCGAGACCTGTCTTTTCAGATGTTAATGATAGCATTGTAAGATAATCGGTATCTGTCCCTCGAGAAAGAGTAAGATAGGCAAAAAGGCATAGAGACAACAGCGGTAATGCCGCATCTCTCGATGAGAAGGAAAGAAGGTCGGCGACTAGTCGTATTGTCATCAGATGAATGACTAGCCTTGGAAGGCCTTTTGAAGTGGAAAGCAAAAGAAAAGGCATCTCGTTGCATTTATTGGCGAAAGAGCTGGACTTGACCTTCTATTCTAGCCGTTCCGTTAGAGGGGAATGGAATGAAAAAGAGAGGTGAAAGCAAGGAAGCGAAGCGGGGAAACGCAGGAATGAACTCATTTTCTTGGTGCCATATTGACATTTTTCATTTTTTCAAGACATCCCAAGGGTTTCAACCGCTTCCCCAAGAGGCGAAGGAGGGGCTACTTACTGGTGCAGGAACAAGACCAATGAAATGGGGTGGTGCCACTACGTGTGTATAGAGAAATCTCCATTGGCTTATAAAAGCTAGATTTCCCTAAAACTGAACAACAGGGATTTCTATTAAAGAGCCAGGTGGGGGTTTGGGAAAAAAAAACTCTCGGAAACAATGAATCCAATTCACTCTTTTCTTTCAATGGCATTGCTTATTCCTTCTTAACTTTCCCTTGCTTACCTTGCTACTTTCATAGCATAAACCTTCGCTACTTCACTCTATTCCTACCTTGGGTCACGAGCTCAGCTCGGAAGTCACGGAACTCTCTTCTTTTGCTCCAACAGTTAAGTCAAAGGCTACGAAAAAAGCTTCCTCCGTCAGTTCCTTTACTCTCTTTCTCTTTAGAGCTTTCTGGTGAAATGAACCGAGTTCGATTTGAACTAGTTTCAAAGGCTGGATTTCCCTTGGGGATAACTATCATCCTATCCTCATCTCTTTCCCTCTCTATGTAATAAAGAGACCAAAAGAAGTAGGGATTTGATCGATGGAACGCCTTTGTGAAGTCTAGCTCTGTTCTATGCCCGCCCCTAAAGATAAATGCTTTATATGATATTCTTCTTTCTAGGGAATCCGCGCTTACTAAACCTTTTTTTTGCAGGCAGGATCTGAAAAGACTAGCTGGACCCGGTTCTGACTAATCACTAAGAGCTCATCCCGAGTTCTCTCGGGACCAAAAGTAGGGCATGAAGTACGAAGTAAGCCAAGTTAAGTGATCCCTGAGAATGCGGCCTATACTAGAAGAGAAGGAAAGAACTGATGACTCGCATCCCCCTTTTTATGTTAATATGAACGTTTCACAAGAAAGATTGAATCGTGGAATTGATTTGAGTTAGATGAGTTCGATCCATTAGTTCTGTATGGCTTCTTTTTCTATTTAGTAGAAAGCCTGGTTTAAGCTGGGGTGTCCCCATTTTCTTCATACTCGATAGAAGGGCCGATAAAGGCCAGTCGGCGAGCCCTACGGCTATTTATTCAGAAAATTGCCACTGCCTTCTGTGTTAAGAGTTATATTCCGCGAAAGCTTCTTCTCCAGATTCCACAAGAAAGGGTTCGGATCATTAGGCTTTGCCCAACCTCCCCTCAGGGATCGCGGAGTCAGGTAGATCAACAACTTGTACATATCTCCTGGAAAAAAAATATCCCATCACTAAACCTCATAATATCCCATCCGAGGTCTTAGTCGAGACTTGGCTTTACGCCCTTTGGTCTTTCATTTTTTGTTTTAGTAAAATGTCTCCGGCTGCTGCAAGGCTATCTTTCTTTAATTCCAATTTTTAATGATTGACATTCCTCTGTATTCTGTTGTGCTCAGCGAACGGATAAAGCCCAGGATGGGAAGTCGCATCTCTTTCGGAGTTGAATCGGGAATCCTACTCTAAATAAGAAGAATTTCACGCGCTCTCAGAGAACGAAAGACTCCATAGCCTAGTATGAAAAGTAGGTAAAGCCGTCCTGTACTACATCCGTAAGCCTTCCATGTATTGCATTCGTTCGTCAGGGAATGTGTACTAGCCCCTATTGGAACTCCAATCAGGGGAATTTGACTTCTCTTCTATTACGTACAAGTGGACCAGCCAGTCCGTCCGTCTGGTAATTTATTCCGTATTCAAGGCCGTCCTAGCTTTCCAATTTCTCTGTCCTAACAGCGTTCGAAGCCCTTGCAAGCTTTAGATTCTTTCCTATCTCTCTTTTGAGTGTGGTATGAGTCTAAGTGTATTTTTGTATAAAGAATTTTCTTCCGTCTTTTGGATTAGACTTTATTTGATTTGCCAAGGAAGAACGAAAAGGATTCTTGCAAGCGGGCAAACTTTAGCTTTAGCTTTTTCTTCCATGCTGCTTTTCTATCTATGAATCCAGGATCTAGCCGGATTCGCAGCTGATGCCAACAACGCTCTGGCTGCAGGTCGCTTTGGCACCTGATGCTAGATTAGACGACTTTATAGACAGTCCAATGTTTATACGAACATGGCACGAACCAAAAGTTGATGTGACAACTTGGAAGTTCGGTATCATGTTCCGTATATTTGATTGGTTTGTCGAGCTGTCTAATCAGGACCTTCGTGTTCTGGTTGGCCAGGTAGAGTCGTCTAGTGATAAGTCCTTGGGAGGAGATTGATCCTCTCCGAATAGACTATCAGACTATAAGACTTTATAGAAGGGGATGCCCCCAATGCGGTAATAGCCGGTAGAGACCCACGTAATTCAAAATAGGTGAACTTGCTAGAATGCTGTTTAATAAACTTATATCGGTAACTGGCTTAAAAAGCTCTATCCCCTACGTCAGCTGGCTGAAAAAAGCTATTTATCCTTACTCAACTCGGTAAATTGAAACAAGTCCCAACCACGAGGCTTTGCCGCGAGAGTTTCGACATTAGTGATTTGCTCTGAATCTGGCCCCTAAACCAAGGCAAATAGCCCATAAAACATATGAATCCGACTGATCGGACCGAACTGCCAATGAAATCCATTTAGCCAGTTAAGCTAACAAGAAAGAAATCTAGTTTTCAGGCCCGTGAGTACGGGAACAGGTCCGGTAGGGAAGGTGCGAGATGGTTCCGTCTTGTATCCTGGCAGAAGATCCCCAAAAAGCAAGCAGCATTTCTTTCCTCGGTAAGGCCCACGGAATCCCTCTTATTAGGTATTTCTGATACCATTACTATACAACAATAAACAAAGAAGAGGAAAGCACTATCATCTTAGTCAGATTTCATAGTAATAGTAATGAAATTAAAAGATATAGCTATAGCTACAGGAGCTAATAGAAAGAGAGGCATACGAGCCTCTTTTCCAAGCGAGCCATGGGAGTCTACGTTTGCGTGGGGCCGGGTACCACACATATGTGGTGAAAGCCGACTTGCCTTTTCATCTAAATCGTCACTGATATAAGCACGTGCTAATATCGTTCTGCCCTTCGGGGACCACCCCTCTTCCTTTCTTGTTTTGGTTAGGTTGACCAGAAGTTTTTCTGCCAACTTCTTACCGAAAAATGATACAAAAAAAGCATCCCGTCTAAAGATTGGATGACCTTAGTACGGTTGAATTACGCATCAAGGCGCGTCAGCCTTAACGCCCTAACTAACTATAACTAGAAATATCTTATGAGAAGAAAGGGCTTTCTTTCGGATGAACGACTGCAACTTTTTATTGGATTCTAAAATATTCTCTTATCCCCGCTGTTGAAGAAAGACACGGTCTTAGCAGCTATGGAATCCGTTGGAACTAGAAGTTTTGACTCTTTTGGAATGGAATAAGCCGTAGAGATAGGTCGTCGGCTTATTCCATCGACATGCCTAGGTCATTCTCTCGATCAGTTTGGTTTTGAAAGAGATGGGTAGGCAGGGGTGGGAATTGGTTAGTACAGTAACAGTAGTGGTCTTTTTTTTTTCTTTTTATTCTCCCCGGCTGGTGAAAGTCATCCCGCAGAAGCAGTTGGGAGAGAAAGATTCCCCTTGCCTGAGCTATTCTTTTAGCAGTGCTTTATCGAAGGATACTCACTTCTGACCCGCTTTGTGGGGAATTTCTTCCAATTGCCTTGTCCAAGCTGATGGAAGATGCTTACAATTCTTGTGTCTAGGCTTCGGCCTTACCCACCCTTTCGTGGTAGAACCTGAAACGCTTTCTTCCTCGCCTAGGTGTGCTGCTATTGATTGGTGCCCTATCCAGCCCGTGCTAAGGCAAAGGACTTCTCTTTCCACTTCGGTAATATCTTGAATCAAAACCAAAGAGCGCCTTCTTCCACAGAGACGAGTGAAAAGTTTCATTTTCTAGTGCCAAAAAAAAAAACAGGACTTTGGTGAGTCAACACTCTTGTTTTTCCTAGTTAGAATCGGGCATAGAAGCGATATTCCTCGGCAAGAGTCTATATTTATGTAGTGAAAAAGCCTTCTCCGTTTGGGTCAGTAATAACGTACCGTAGAATTGGACCACCAACAACCTTGGGATCAGGGGTCTACCTTACCCACCTACTGAAAGAGATAACCATCTTTTCGAAGCTGCTCAAATAGCCGTATCCCGAAGTGGGTATTCCAGGTAAAATGCTCCATTCGCTAAGGTCTATTATCTTGTGATAAAGATGTTTTTCGATGTTTGATGCCAGGCAGGCTTGTTGGAGAACTTGTCCCTGTAAGTTGCATTCTCGACTCCTCTTTAGTGCTTCACCTAAGACATGTGAGAATTTGTATATGAGTAATCTTAGCTAGCGACGCCTTCTTTGCTGTTCTTTTCCTAGCGGACCTAAATGCATTGATCCTCGGACATTGAATTCGATATTGCATAGGTAGAGCTGCATGTCTATATCTGAGCAGGCAAACCTCGATGCTTATTCCCCATCCGAGCCGCCCTTTTCTGGACCATTGTGCACTATACTCCTATCCTCCCCTTATTTCTAGCACCGGGCTTTGGGATACATATAGTCTATTGAATCACAGGTCAACGGAATGCGATCAGAGGCAAGCTCAACAAGCCACTTCTCAATACATAGTGGATTCAAGTTCAATGAAACACCGTTTGACCGTTGGCTTAATGGACGAATTCGTATAGGAAGGGGCAAAGGGTAGACGGAAGAAAGAAAGCCATCACGCACGAAAGCAAGTCTAGCTCTCACCTGATCTCCTTTAGTCTTTCTCCCAGTCGATTATAGAAAGGAACCTCAGGGCCACTCGATCACGGAAAGAAAAAAGCGCAGCCTATTCTGACTAATCTCAATTCCTACTATAGCTTGAGGTTGAACCTGATTTTGATCTCAGAAATAACCCGGCAAGAAAAGCCCAAGAGAGTTTAAAAGGGCTACCAATACAATAGTTCTTGATTAGAGTGAGTCTCCCTTTCGATGAGGTTTGGAGCGGACTCCCAATCAAAGCAGGGAAAGCCCAAGCTTTCTTTTCTTCTTAACCGGACACTGATATGAAAGACAGCATCAGTCTGGAACTGAGTCTGAACGTCTTCCTTCTTCTTATATACTACCAGATTGGTGGAAACCATACTCCGCGAATGTGCTTTATACGCGAAAGCTGGCACTTGGATTTTTACATGATAAGCGAACCTTTGCATCTTTTGTTCTAAGTTCTTCCTTTGCAGCAATTACTAGATCTTCCTTCTCAGATGCGTGGGTCAGCAAGCCTTTGTTGTAACTAAGTATGTTCTGCCAGGGAGAATCACCTGACATTTAGCAGCTGTATGAGCAGATAAGCCTATAATGGATCAGTTGGGTAGTCAGCACGTTACCTAAAGCTCTACTGATAGAGAAAGAAAGAGTAGGATCTGCTTCCAAGGGGATTTCTGGATCTCCGAAGTCTGAGAGGAAGACTCGACCTATTAGGATGTTCCAAAGACGTTACCAACCAATTCCCAGCTCTTTCTTATGCGAAAGAAGCTAAGCGAGCAAATGAACGGTTATACTTTGTTCATAAATGAGAAAGAACTGGGTCCCGAGTTAGCCTTCATCAAAAAAGGATTCCTAGTTCGATCTAAGCGGGAAGACAGGCTCAAGTGCTTCCAGATTCTTAGTTGGGAAAGAAGCGAGCATCCAGCGAGTGAAAGACCATGTTACTTCGATCGGATCTCTCTGGGGACTGTGAAGTATTTGATAGGTAAGCATCGATGGGAAGGATAGACTTGGCTATGAGTTCTGAAAACACCAAGGATGTTCTAGATAATATAGGAAGTGTCCGCGCAGGTATAAGTAAGTTACCAGCGGGAAAGCGAATCAGTTAGCATAAAACGAGCTAGAAGGTCCGGTCGGGAAGTTCTAGGATGACTCGACTCTGTTCGATACTGAACGCTATACCGACCGAGGAAGACGCTATCGATCCCTGAATCGAGGTGTTTACTACTTTCAATCCCTTACAGCTGCCTTCCAAGCCCTTCCACTGCCCGAACTACCAATCGCCCCACTATCTGCTAGTCTGGTTCGACTCCGGGTGAAAGCCCTGGGTTGCGTAGAGAAAGGATAAAGGAATTGTGAGGGCAAAAAGACCTACTTTCCTCTTTTGAAGCCGCTTAACTCACGTTACAAGCTGCTTACCGTGGCCACCTACCGCCTTCCCTTAAGGCCGTCGTCATGCTATAACTCTCAAACGGTTGTCAAGGATGGATGTAATTCCGGAAGCGCGACGGAACAAGACCACTGTAGGTATGTTAGGTGCTGACGCATCCAACCTTGGTATAGAGACCACTCAAGGAAGTCTCTATGACCCTGGTATGCGAAGGCATCTAAGGGTGGTTCGACAGGATCACGTGGCACAAAGTGCTGACGTAACCTATCGATAACTGCCCCGATGACTTCGGGTGCTGGACACCAACCTAAAGAGCATGCCAACCAGAGAGTAGTTGGCAAAATACCATAGAATCGCATTATTAGTAATCTCCTTGCACGTTTACCGTGCTTGGACGAACCAATAGGACGAGAGCTTGCTTTAAAGCCTAAGCCAGCGATACGTAGTAACGTTGATAACCTCAACGGCCGATTGATAGTCAACACATAGTTGTACCAACCAATCGGACTACGAACCGTCGCTTGCCGCTTGATGGACAACGGAGATAGATCAACCGTACATCTATCAAGACGGAAACGCTTAGCAAACTCACATGCCCCCGACTTCGAAATCTTTGATTTCGAAAGCGAGATTTCGACTCCGAGCCTATCAAGAAGGCTCATATACTCTCTAGCAACGTTGTCATCGTACAATATCATCCGCCAAGGATGGCATAGTTGCTAAACTTCTTTCCCGGGTAGCACAGTTCTGCCGCGAACCACACAATAACATGATGTGATAGCGCGAACAAGGGCCACGAGGAAGAGTACCCAAGGGGCTGACCAGTTACGAAGCACACTGATGCCCTCTTACGGACAAAAGTGACATCGAACACATTTGTCCCCAGCGTTGAATTAACAACGGATGAGGCAAATGACCGGTCAAACAGACATTGTATAAGCTCAAATAACAATAAGAGAGGCCACCTATCGGTTGCCGACTTAAGGTCAATTGAGTATACAGTGCCTTTTACCCCTTTCAAACGATCCAATGGAGCAGTTTGACAGAAGGTACCATCGGTCCTTAAACCTTTGAGTATCTCTGCCAACCATTGGTGAATCGGGTACAAAAGACGTTGATTTATGTAGTTACCTACAGCAAATAAACGTCTCTTCCCGTCTCCTGAACACGAAGCACAAAGCCTCCCAGTATTCGCTGGTACGCCCAAATCATCCGGAGTAGGAAGAAGTGGGCCTATCCTTCCTATGTTCGAACCATTCTAACGAAGCATTTGTTATATGCTTGTTATAATGATCGAACGCGAATCTCACATATGATGGCCATAAGCAACCTTGAGAAAACAGTTCACCTTAGATACTAACTTATAAAAAGTACTATATAGTGGATATCCAAGTATGTTATATATAAGCTTGTTCTAGGGTCGACCCGAAAAGGCGAACTAAAGCTAAGGCGTATACAAGGCTAGAGGCACTGCTTTCATCCCAGGACCTTTCCAAATAGATTTCGGGGACTGGTCTTGGATCCGCTTCCACCATCATTGGCAAAGGCAGGAGTTGACATGAAAGAAAAAAAGAATACCAGGAAAAAAGGATAAGAGCCTTTTTCGCAGGAGCGAACGAACGAGCGAGCGGAAGACTTTATTCCAATAAATAGCAAAGCTTTAGGATTGAGCTGCTTCACTCCTCTCCTTCGACTGCTGCTATCGGTACAGCTAAATCAATTCCTCTCGCTTCGCTCTAGTCACTTACGTGCCAGCAGACAGCTAGATTCTGACTTTTAAAACAACGTTTAACCATTCATCATACTTTATGCTCTAGAACATAGCTTACCATGCACTGACCTTAGGCATGTGTGAGCTTATCTCTGGTTTCTGACCTTGACCGAAAACTTTCTTCTTATAGATGATTCAGATCTCAGACTGAGAACTTGATAGCTTTCTCCATAACCGACGCTACAGATTGGATATTTTTGTTTTCTTGCATAAAGGATCGAAATCGAATTTACCGGAGATGTGAAAGTCCCGGTTGCAGAAGCTGAGGCAGCGGATGCAGCTCAATCAACTCCTGAGGATGTAGTGGATGAGGCGGTTTCTGCCATGGAAGTGGATAGGGGGCCAATCCTTGATGAGCAACCTGTTGTGGATGAAGCGACAATCGAATCTTGAGTGCCCAAGCAACTGATGTAACTGAAGAGCATGTGGACGTTCTGAAAGAGGTCATTGATAGCATCGAGGTAGAGGTTCCTGGTAGGACAGAAAGAGAGAAGATAGCAGAAGATATTCCAGCTTCGGTTGGAATCAATGAATCTGCTGCAATGGAGATGGAGACGGGTGCGAAACCTGCCTCTGAGATACCTGGTAAGTATCAAATAGAATCGAATTTATTCACATGCTTGCATGCAAATCTTTTTTCTCTGCTTCACTTGTGATTGCCTTTGCAGCAATTGATGTCAATATTCCAGGAGATTTCAATCACCTTACGCGTGAAAAAAGGACTTTTTGCTTAGTGACATCGAGGTTTGAAACCATCCCAAAGGGTCTTTTGTCTTGGTGTTCCCGTTGCCTTACCACTTCCATTATCCTCTCTCTACGCAAACCCAGGGCGGAGTGGAACCTTCACTGCCTTTCCTCTGTCTTTCTACTTCCTCGGAAGTAGAGCATCTTCCGCTCCTGGCGATTCCGCTTACTCCAGCCAAGTTAGCTATTGGACTAAGACTAAGGGATGGCTCATTGATAGTAGCTTGTCGGAATGACAGTACAGGTACTTCGGCGAAGGGACAAGCACAGGATCTTCCATGCCTTACTATCTGATAATCATCTTTCCATGGTAATGGTACCGCGTGTCTATTGGTATACTGAAATGGAGCAGGTACTTTTTCAGTCACTCTTTCTGAGGAACATAAGAAGAAATTGATGCCCTCTCTGGCTGTTCATAGTAACGAATCACCACAGGCTTTCATTCTATATGATCCTCCTCCCCAATCACATATACTTCTCTACTTCTGCTTGCAGTGAGAATATCACATGCTCTTAAACCTATCGAAGGAAGCGCGCGTACGCTAGAAAGACGTATAAGCAAGCCTTTCTTTATGATCGCTTTTTCATACCCGGTGGTGAATCAAAGCTCGTAGAGCGGGGAAGCATCTTCTTAGGACATCGTTAGCTCTAACCGAGCTCAAGCGGCTTTCGATCTGCGTATTGGCAGGTACCCTCTACCTCATCCTTCTCTTTGGTCCATGAAAAGCATTTCCTAAAGGAAGTGGAAGGAAGAATCAAGATCAGATCGCACGAAGCACCGTAACCGGTTTTGGTTTCCTTCTTAGTACAGTTGTGTGGCTGTACTGAGTCGTGAACCATGATATGGTTACGTGATTCTTCACATTGTGCCTTTCCGGGTGTGGTTCACCCTCTCGAGTAGGATCAGCACAATGACCTGGTTGGAACCCAGGCGCCCCCCCACGAGACAGATTCGTTCTGTCCGAAAAGGAGAGTGGAGACGACGAGTACTAGTATCTTTAAAGTCCTTGCCTTTAGGCCATTATAGGCGAGGCGGTCCCGTTTTAATTTATTATGGAACGCTTATTTGATTTTAAAGAACTAGTGCCAGTTGCATCCTGGTGGGACTTGTTTGAACAAGTCCGGAAGTTAAAGGGACTTCTTCTTCGAGTTCCTTTAATTTCCTCTGCTTCTTTAACCAGGGAAGTTGGCCTTGCTGCCGTTTCCTTCGTGCGATTTGTTGTCCGGTTACGGAGAAGATCAGGTTACTTATTCACTGCTCTTTACCTTAAGCAGTGTGCCGTATCACTTCAGCGTTATTATGCTGGGTGCTACGACCCTAAGGCCTCCCTCTCCGTACCCGTGTCCTTGACTAGGTCAGGTATTCCCACTGTTCTTCCCGCGGTACTTAGAGCTCATCTAAGACGTAGGGACTCACATGGTGATAGACTGGTTAAACTTTACCTCTCTTGGTTTGGTTTATCAAAGTTGATTTGTGTGGCGCCTCTTGTTACAAGGCAAGCCTTTTCATCTATTGTTAAACCAAACCCTGATATTGGTAAGGTTATGGAGGTCCTTGAGGAGATGAAAGTTTCCTTTCGGACTCTCCAACCACTCTATCTACCAGATCTTCCCAAACATTCCTTTAACCAAAGGGATGTCTTGGGAGCCTACCTGGAAAGGAACCCCGTCTCGCGACTCCTTTCTCCTGAGTTTAGGTTTCTCAGTTGATCCGAAGATCGATGAGGCGAGGCGGCGCTATGCTCGTGCTCCAAATATCTTTGTGAATTTGAAGCATGAGATTGCGGCTTTCATCTTTAAGGTGAATAAAATACATAGCCTGTAAGATGGATTCTTTTCACCTGGTATTCTATGGTACCCTAGGGTGATATATCCCCTTGAGTATTCACAGAATACTTGGTTTGCGAATTGGGATTTAGACTACTTTGAAAGGTGTGTCGGCCCTTACTTTGCGTCGCTATTGCCGGCGTATAAGGGTCTCCCAATCGCTTCGGGTAGGTTAGCTCAAGTGATTGAGGGAAGTGGAAAGCGCCGCATCTTTGCTATATGTAATTACGTACAGCAGAGATTGTTGCGTCCGGTTCACGACTGGGCTATGAGGGTTCTTTAAGGTATTCCTACCGATGGAACCTTCAACCATGAGGGTCCGTTGCAGTCTTTAAAGCAGAAGATGCGGCTTAGCCAGCTCGCTCTAGTCCCCTACGTACGGATATTTTAGGTCAAACCAGCAGTACATTACTGCTATCTGAATTAGAACCCCGTCGTTATATTCTATCGGTTAAGATATGAATGAGACTACCTTTTCGGGGTAAAGATAAAAAGATCAATTATATTGGGCTTCACTTTAGTGTTGGGTGAAGACATTCTCTTTCGGGTTAGACTGTGTGTGGGAACTGTAGAAATGATCTGCCTTGGTACAGAGAAAGGAACTCACTTTCTATGCGGGCGGGTTGGTTAAGAAATGAGATGCCCCGTACTGAGCTGTGGTTCTAGCGATTAGTTGGATTCCTCACTAAAAGATTGTACTTTGCTGCTCTGATAGCAAGCGCTTTTCATTCAGCTAATGATTCCCGGTTCCTCTTCGCTTTATGCTATGCTCTTAAAGTAAAAAGCAGTCAAAATGCTACTATTGAGTCTGAATCGGATGATGTGGTACTTGATGTAGCTGAAGAGCCGGCTTTCTCCGAAAGGATAATAGGTAAATTCTTTTATTTAGCTTTTTTACCTAGAGTTCTTAAATACTGGAACGAATGCCCGAAGATGGAATAATTGGCTTTGCCAACATTTAGTTTACAAACGAAGGTTACTTTTTTAACTTTCTCTCTATTCATTGAGAAAGGGTTTACGGGCGCATCAAGACTTGGGTTTTCGACCAAGTTTGTTATGAGGAACCCGAGCCGAGCTCAAAAGCTTATCCATGAGGGACTGATTTTTCTTTTTAGAGTTAGAGGAGGATTCACACTAGCCAAAGCCCTGGAAGACTTTTAGACTAAGGGAAACAATATTCACAGCCGGAAAAACCTGAGCTTTAGAGTAATATAATATAATAAGACATCGCAGTGAGCAAAGAAGCTGCTTACGGGTCTTTCTTTCCTTGATGGAGTTTTCCCGGGCTTCCCTCGAAGTGAATGAAGTTCCTCCGCTCTCGAATAATAATAAGTAGTCGGCGCCTAGCCTCAAAAAGATATGCTATTGGTGGGGTACTAAAAAGGAGGGCCACCCCATAGCCTTTGAAAGCCGGAAGCTAAAAGAGGCCGTAGTCGGTGCATGAGAAAGAGATGACTGCCGTGGTGCATTGCCTCCGAACATGGAGACATTGCTGGGGACCAAGTTCCTTGTAAAAAGGGATAAGGTTGCCGCTACTTACTTCCAAAGACAGAAGAAGTTAACCCCTAAGCAAGTAAGATGGCAGGGGTTCCTTTCAGACTTTGATTGAACGATGGAGTATAAACCTGGAAGGACGAATGCCGTGGCCGATGCACTAAGCAGAAAGGCAGAACTTGCAGCCATAAGCAGCCCAGCGCAGGACCGAATAATCAAAGGAATCCAGAAGGAGTGGCTAAGTCCCTCATCGACGGGGGCAAAGTCAGGAAATTTTGGTTGAAGGATGGTCTGTTAAGAACCAAGAGGAAGAGACTTTATGTGCCGCGATGGGATAACTTAAGGAGAGACGTGCTAAGGGAGTGACATGACTCGAAGTGGTCGGGACACCCAGGTATGCACCGAACCATGGCACAACTTACTAACTTTTATTATTGGCCACGAATGCGGGAGGATGTGGAGCACTACCTTCGAACTTCTCTTGTGTGTCAACAAGACAAGGTTGAGCATAAGCATCCCGCAGGGTTGTTGGAACCCTGACCTATTCCTCAATACCCATTCGATCGAGAGTGTCTCAATGGACTTTATCAGTCCTTTGCCTAAGTCGGACGGGTGGGTACGGAACCATTATTGTGGTGGTAGAGAGATTCTCTAAGTATGCCACTTTTTTCCCAGGAAATAAATGCCGAAGTGCTCAGCTTTTCGTCAAACATCTTCTTAAGCTTTGGGGGATACCAAAGAACATAGTAAGTGACCGCGACCCTCGCTTCACGGGTAAGTTCTGGAAGGAACTCTTGAAGCTGTTGGGAACAGACTTGGCCTTTTCAACTTGCTTTCATCCGGCCAAAGGGAGCGAGTGAAGGGGTTACTTGAGCTGTACTTAAGGCACTATGTGAGTGCAAACCAGTCAGATTGGGCGAAGTTCTTGGACACTGCCCAATTTGCTTATAACATCCAGAGGAGCGAGGCTACAGGAAAGAGTCCCTTTGAACTTGCCACCAGAAGGCAGCCCTTAACCCCAAATGCCATTGCCAGCGGATATACGGGGGGAGCATACAAATTTGCGAAAGGAATGCAAGAGGAGACTGAACTTGCAAAAGCTACCTTGAACAAAGCCGCAAACAAAGAAGTTCCCGGTCAAAGGAGTGTCATCGTAAGGGTTGATGGTGATCCAGACCCAAAAGAAGTTGTCACCAAAGTAAGCACGGTGGCAGGACTTTGCTATTACATCCTCCGATGCGATGAAAAGCAGTGGCAGCTCAAAGTCAAAGCAATGGGTTTTCATTGTCTTTTCACATGCGTAATAACGATTGCTTCTCCATGCCAATGTCGATCAGTTGGTACTTTAGCATTTTAGAGTTTCCTCGCATACGATAAGGGGTTGACAAAGGGGAACAGCCCCCATTCTATTCCATTCCTTCCATTGTTGAATCGAAAAGAGAAGCGGCTGGATCCTGCCGCTTCTCTAAGAGTAAGCTGTAGAACAATTTGTTCGAGGCCTAATACCATTCCTATTTTTAGGGCTTTGATGATGTCATTAGGAAGGGCACGATTGCCGAGCAAGCCCTTGCAGCTGGAGTGATTGCCCCCTCCCTGTTCCTCCTCTTCTTGCTTAAATGAATATAAATCATTGTTGAAGGGTTGGGGAAATCACCAGGGCGGTCACAAGAGAGGACATCAAGATACCAAAATTTTTGCCCCTCTTCATCTCACAGCCCCAGCCCAAGCTCCTCCAGCAGTGCAGTCCCAACCAGTCCAGACCCATGCCCAGTCCTCCCAAAGAAACCAAGGGGCGAAGAAACCCCTAGAACCTTCACTCCTCTCAAGGAGTAACTGGAGTCCATCTTTGTTGTTAGCACAGGGTTAAATATCAAGCACAAACCGGAGATAAGGGGAATTTATACTGCAAGTTCCATCGGTTGGCCATGCAACTGACGATTGCTTTGCCCTTTCTTTTGCAGGGCACTTCGTCCAAGATTTCATTGATGATGGAAAGATCGTCGTAGATGGCACCAACCAGTCCTCCACCCAACCTCCCTCAAACCCTAACCAGGGCATGGGTATATTCAGTGACCCATTACCTCAGCATGCCCTTTGGGAGGGCAAAACTCCTATGACCGACCCTCAACCATCCGGAATCAACTCGCAGGTCAATCAAGTAAACACCTCCTACCATGTTGTACCACCACCTCCGACCCTGCACCCAACTACTCCCACATCCGCCTCAACCCATCTGTACAGCAGTTAGGAAGAACACCTGCTCACCATCTTAGAACTCCTTAAGACCTCTAAAGAGCATAAGGACTGATTTTGGCAAACCCTTAACCGCCTTTAGTCGAACTTTACAGTCTTGTTGGTCAGCTTACCCAATCAACCCTATTTCTGCTTGCCCGCCCAATAGATTCCAAGAGACTGTTGTGTGCCTAGTCCGGCCCGCTCCACCCGTCGAATTTCTTTATGAATGCAAAAGACTTGCAATGGGCATTCGAGCGGAGTTACAAGGACAACCTCGTCTGCCTACCGGATCTCGGCTTCCTTACTTTCTAAGGATCCGCGTGGAACATGAAATTCGAATTCAAACGATGACGGGGAGTTTGGCATGATAGTTAGAGAAGGAAGTGGCGAGAAAACAAAGATGCATTGGTCTAGTTATTCATTCAACTCTATTTGTTAAAAGATAGTTTGAGTCATCGAATTTCAAGAATAAAGGTAAGCCGAGCGAGCCAGTTAAGCTGCGATTGAGCCTAAGTCATTTAGTTAATTGGCTCATTTAGTTAGATCTGAGGCCGGCATAGGCAGCAAGAGAAGAAAAGGCATAAGCTGAAGCATCTAAATAAGATAGGCACCTATAAAGGGTCCGGAAACCTTATGACCAGCTAAGAGACTTTCCTGCATGCACGTGAAGCTAAGCTTTCAATTGATCTGATCTTCGCGCTTTCATAAGCTTTCTATTGCTTGACGTTAGGGGACCTAGACCTACCCTTGCTGCTATAGAGCAGGAACCTCTTTTTGGGGGGGTCAAAATCTTCTATGAAATAGGTCATATATGGTATAGATAAGACTCCTTTTTATATCCCACCCGCTTTCCAGTTAGTTCCTCTTCAATGCTTTCATCAGAAGGTCGATTAGCACATATCAAAAGCCAGCCTCAGAAGCTAGCGAAAGCAAGCTAGCCAGGGATGTGGGGTTAGCGTTAGCACGGTAGCGGTATATTGATCCGGTACGTACGGATGGATCAATTCAATTATTTTCCGCAGAAGGAGACGAAAGAAAGGGTAGGCTGAACAATCCGAGCATGCAACATCAGATAGGTAGGCCCACTCATCTTAATTAGGAAAAAGTGCTCACGGCTCTCCGCTGGTACATGTCCTTTACTTTCTGGGAGTCCTAATTGCTTGCTGAAATCAAGTAATTCCACTTGTGGCCCCGGGCCAAAACCCTTCAACAGATAAATGGGCTACTAAAGTCGTAAAGGCTCTACTTATTGAAGTTCAGCTTTCGCGTAGCATGGTGGGTGGGCGAAGGTCTCTTCTCTCTTCAAGTCTTAAAGGTAGTTGTTCAGATTGTTCAATTTCACCTTAGCTCCAAGTCGTCTTATCTATAAAGCCAATAGCAAGACGCTAGCAAGCCCACCTCTAATCCAGCAAGCATGTGAAGGTGGGAATAGATTCAAGCGGTCGGGCGGCGGCTAATGCTCGGCTTGGTGCTGAGTTCTGACCGGTGCCTGCTCGGCTGCATGGCATTGACCCTGTTGGGGGCCTTACTATACTCCTTAATTAAGGGGGGATGCGTAAATTCGATTCTTCCCCCAATAGCGCAGCCGAATTCCCTGTGTTAAGCATATGGGCTCTGAAGCCCAGTGAGCACTTTCAGACGACTGCCTGAATCAAATAGGAGGGCAGGACCATCTTTCACTCTACTTAGATGAAGCCTCTGAATCCAGATCGAAGAAAGTCTTTTAGGATCGACTTAGGCCCAGGGATTGGAGTTGAGAATCTATAGTTGATGCTTCCTCCGCTACGCTAATAGGCCCCTTGAACACAAGTCAGGCTGGGGCAAACAAAGCCCTATCCATTAAATCTCGCAAACGGCCGTCAAAGGGCAGGCTCGGAATATCCTTCTTTCGTAACCAAGAATAGCAGTCTTTAAAGCCTTATAGAATAGAAAGCGCCCATAGCCTCCAGTCCTCGTTTGGCCGGGCAGGTAGATGAGGTGAGAGGTTTCAAACGAAAGTTTGAAGATTGGCTTGGTGTTCAGTCTACTTGAGTAGAAGTTCGAAAATCATCTGGTTCACTGTATAGTATAACTCATCAAGTTATTCTGTGTTTGTGTTTAAGGCTAAATATAAAGAAAAGATATATCAGCAGTTCCTTTTGTAAGCTAAGCCACCTTACTACCTCAGTAATTTTGATTTACCGTTCCTGCGGCATTTATATTCCGTCTGCTTGTGGGATAAGGCCTCTCTCTTGGGTTTAACTACCGGTTGGGTTAAGTCAATGGACTCAACCTGTTATATTCACTAAATCAACAAGATCCTGACTGGCTAATTTGGGTTCAGGAGCTGCTCCTTCGAACACCTCCCGCGGGTCGATCCGCCTATTATCGAAGCCAGCGTCAAGTGGGTTCTTCAGCGCAAGGAAATCTTCGATAATAGAACTGCCATGGAGGGACTCATCCTCGAACTTCAGCCTCTGGCACTCAATCGCTAGCCTTTCACATTCTTCTGTCATAGTTTGAATAAGATTGCGTTGAGCAAGGATCCTCTGGTTTAGGTCGTCAAAAGTAAGCTGAAGAGCATTCTTCCTTGCTTTCTCCAGCTTGACCTTCCATTTATTTTTCATTTGCAGACATCAGTGCTGCGTTTTCCCCCTGAAGTTTTTCCGTCGCCATTTCGTACCGAGCTTCTGCTTCTGCACGGATATCCTCTGGGTCGTCCCTCATCCGTATTGGCAAGTCCGGGCCTTATAAGTAAGGTGCCCTAAATCCTTTCGATCGTGCCTGGTAGGATATGATATTCCTCATTAGTGTAGTTCCCTGAGGCAAGGTATGTAGTTTCATAAAAGAATTACGGGAATGGAATTCAGGCTGAAAAGCGCGAGACACAGAGTCAGGGGTTTACAGAAAGTGGAATGGATAAAGAAACAAAGAACCACCAGCGGCTCCACCGAGTTTGCCCGGTAGCCTACCAGTGAGAACTACTAGGCGGGAAGGGATCTAGTCGAATTCAAGCAAAAGAATACGTCGAACCCATGCATGCTACAAGAAAGCTTGTATTTCCGTCTGGTCCAATAGATGTAACTGGCACCTTTCAGGTCGAGTCTGAAGCCATTTCTAATGAAAAAAAGTTCAGGTGGAAAGACTTTCAAACTACGCATCCACGGATCGTCAAAGTGAAGAAAGCTTCTTTTCAGCCTTGTTCTCTGTTTCGTGGTCAAAGCTAGTCTTGTCGGACTAGGAGCTCCACTAGGCTTGACCGTGGGAAATTGACTTATTAAAGATAAAGAAAGAATGACGTAGGTAGATAGAAGTTTTAGGAGTACCCGTCGTTTATATATATATAAACAAAGAAAGAAGAAAAGAATTTTTTTATCCAATTGTTCATTCCTGGGAAGAGGAAGAAGCAGATAGAGCAAGGGCCTCCTCTTCTTCCCGAAGTGAGCGAATTGCATGTAGAGATCCGTAGGGGCTTATAGTTTAATTGGTTGAAACGTACCGCTCATAACGGTAATATTGTAGGTTCGAGCCCTACTAAGCCTACCACCCCCTTCTCTTCACCCGATACAAGAAGGCAGTCGAAGTCCCCTCCACTCTTCATCAGTGCTTCAAATAGCAGATGGTGATCAGAAGAAAGTCGTTGGTGACTTAAAGCCCTTCTCAGTTAAAGAATCTAAAGAATCACACACTGCACTGCTGCCGCTGCCCTTCGGGCACGCCTCCTACGCTTACCACTCACCTACGCTAGTAAGAAGAAAAAAAAAGCAGAATTTCTACTTAATCAAGCAAGCATTCCCACGCCCTCGTAAAGGACGCGTTAAAGAAGGCATTCGTCCGTGAAGCAAGCAACATAAGAAACATACCTAAAGTAGAGATTAGGTATGTGTTATAGGAGAAGAATTTAGGGGGGAAAACGTGAGGACACAATGAGATTCCTTGCGCTCAGCCGTCAAAATTTGCATTTTCGAACTTTTTATTTGATCTGATGGAATTTCGGAAAGTTGTCTCGAGTTAGCTGATGGAGACATCTGCTGGCTCTATCTGAGCATTACAGGCGGGAATCCTCTTAGTCTTGCCTTGAACAAAGTTGCTCTGCCGGGGGCGAATCCTATTTCTATCTTCATGTTCTGAGTGCTGCACCTCCGCATCGAATTAAGTCGATAGGGGCAAAGCTCAGTGGAAGGCCCGATCGTGGCAACTTGTCCTCGGGTTCCAATACCCCTTTCCATAGATTCTGATTACAGAGCAGTGTTTGGGCGGATCAGGCCGTGGGTAGTTTTGCAAAGCTAGAAGTCGAGCTTCTCTAAGTCCGAATCTATGTTTTTCCATATTCCCCCCGCTCTCAAGTCAGTCTGCTTCTTCTCCGGTTACTTGAGTCGGTAATCTAATTGCTAGGCGAAATCCTCTGGTGATGGTCCAATTCATCTTTCTTCTGGGATAGTTTGGACTTTGGCTTTTCTTCCTTTCCTACTTCTGCTTCTTCCGAAGTCTTGTTTCTCCTCCATTCCCGGGCTTCGGGGACAATCTTCCTCTTCTGGCGTGGAACCAAGTCGTGGTGGGCGGTGGTTGTAAGAAGTTCGGGGGTTGGGTGGAGGTAAGAAGAATGTTTCATTGATCAAAAAATTCGACGGGAAGAGCTGAACTTCTTCTCCCTCAGGGAGAAGGGCCTCTAACGCCTAAAAAACCGGAATACAAGCCTCTAAGGTGTGCCTTTCATACTCTTTTATAGGCCTCAGTATCTAATACTCGAATATACGCCTTTCTTTAGACGGCTCACGCTTTTTTTTGGCCTATATCTGTGAACCAGATAGGAGTTTCGATTGGAATAGTCTCCCCTCGAGTGCCTTCCTTAGGAGTAGAGTGCCCATCTATGTTGAATTGAGAAAAGCGAGGATCTGGAAGAGTCATTGAGAAAGAAATGAAATTAAGGTTTGGGATGTTTTTAAATTCATTCTGGGGCCCCTTTCAGGGCATTTCGGGCGATATAAGGCGCTGCCGGAAGTGGAGTAAGCAAGGTGAAGGACAAAGGACTTCTCTCGTCGGATTGATTGATCGTCCTTCGTTCGTGCCTGGGAGTTGAAGCGCTAGTTCCGTTTTCTTTCCATCCCACCGCTATCCCCTATCCCATGAAGGGAGCTACCTTAGCACGAGATCGGCATATTGCAGGTCTTTGAGCTTTTGTCCCTGTACGTTGAGAGAAAGGAAGATTTGGCTTGTGAAAGGATTGATGAAAACCTCCATTCTTATCTTCAGCATACTGATCTCATCTTGGATCACAGCCAAAGGAGAGGGTGAAAAGCTGGTTCTTACGGATCATCCTATAGCATGTGATGAAAACTCCTACCGCTTCGCTAGTGAGCTACCCACCAAGCCTTTCTTTAGTCCTAGACGAGAGTTGAGCTAATCTAAGCGAGGAGGCTGACGGATGAGCCCATCGGAGCATGAAGAAAAGAGGCGACACGTGATGGAGAAAGGAGCTTATTCGCTCGACCCTTCACTACCGCTAACGCCCCTTGTGCTATACCCGGATTACTAAGATCTAAGAAGGATGGCACCTGGAGAATGTACATTGATAGTCGAACCATCAAGAAAATCAAAAAGAAAGATTGCCGCTTGGACAAGATGTCGAATCTCTTGGCTGGTGCTAGTCTATTTTCTTTGATTGATCTGGGAAGGGCTTACCACCAGATCCCGAGCCAGGAGATGAGTTACTGCTTTGAAGAAGCTCTTGGTAACTGGTTTCCTGAAGGAAGTCCCTGGAGTGCAGTGTCTTTGGAATAAGTATGCTGAAGATGGACTTCAGAATGGGGGATTTTCTTTTGTGAAGGAATTCATGGATGGCCTCCTCTCTGGAAGCTGCGAGATTCACTTGAATTTTGGACACAATAGATGGCGAGAATCATGCTTCACCACAATCAGCTTCAGTCTCAGATCTCTATGCTTCCTTTTCCAGTTCTTCTTTGGCCTACTGAAGTTCTCACTACTCTTGCATAATGAGAAAGTTGAAGCTCGCTTAGCCGGAGGGTCTTAGAGTAGATAGCTTCGATAAGTTTCCCGGGTAGATAGCCGTTCGAGTTAAAAAGAAAGGGAACCTTTTTTCAGGAGATAGAATAAGCCCAAAAAGACAAGGGCCGGTGAGCGAGGCTGTTTAAGTTGACCGGGAATTCATTCACGAATCCCAAATCTATGCCAATTTGACGGGGGTTGATGATCAACTATTTGTCGTAGCGCCACTGATTGTAACTACTTCCGGGAAGTTAGACCCTCATGAACTACACTCAAGGACAACCTAGCTGACTTAGCTCAATAGCTACTTGGCTCTTTTACTACTCAATCCACAGCTCCAGCTGCAAGAGAGATTTGATTTAGGCCGGCTTTGTCTTCGCATTACCCTAGTTCCTTAATCCAAATCCAAATTTAGGAGAAGCTAAGCTAGCTGACCTTTCGAGAGAAAAGGAAATAGCTACACCGAAGGACTTACTTCCTCAAAGCAAGGAGCGGAACCCTATGATGACTCACTGACGGTTGAACCTGATCTGAGATCTCTCCCGTCTTCAAAAACCAAGCAATGAAGCCAACTCTCACCTTCGATTGATAGATGAAGAGCCCCGCCAAACCAATGAAAGTTGAGAAAGATTTGGCATCTTGAAAGGCAGCTAAGAGCACATCTGGTCTTCACGCAAAGAGCGACGGGTTACGGGCTCATCTCATATGTCCGATTCAGGCATCTATCTTATTGACGCAATTTGAAGATCAGGATTTGTCCCAGCCGCTCAAGCGGGATCAGATCGGGCTTTAGCGAGAACAGCTGTAATTGAATCGGGAACGGAAAGACTTCAAGTCAGAAAGTCAGCCTGAGTTAAACCCTTTTCTTGATCTATGATATTGTTTGTGATCTCTTAGAGGCGGTATCCCCTTCGCTTTCTAGATTCATAGGAGGTCTCAAAGTCGATTCGGGAACGGACCCGATTCATGAACAGGGGAACCATAAACTAGAGATTCTCCAATCCCTTGACTTTCACTTCTCGCATTGAAGGTGAATGAGTTAACCCACTAGACTAGAGGGAATCGGCCAGCCGCGCCCTTCCATTAGCAGTGAGACCTTAATGGCCTAGTACGACCAGACAGAAATAGGTTACTAGGGCAAGTCTTCTTCCAGCGCTGGCCTTCTTTCGGCTTAAAGCAGAGCAGCAGACAGGGGAGATCGAGGATAGGCCCAAACGGCAAGAACGAAAGTCTGTCATATACTACGATATGGGAATGGATTTGTCCCAACCTTTCTTTGATTCCAGGATCGATAGCAGCTCGACTTCCGGCATTGATGAGCTAGAGGAGCAAGCAGAACGGGAAAACAGGGAAAGAGGCAATGAGTTCCACTGCCATTACTTCAGTTAAGTGCACGCCTTCCGGTAAAGGTAGTCCGGGGAATGCCATCAAGCAACCAATGAAGTCTTTCCTTCTTAAATCAAGGAATCAAGCAGAAAGTTCAGTCTTTTCAGGTGAATGGGCGAGTTCCGGGAAAGAAAGAAGCCCGCCCGAACCCAACAAGTGAATGCTATGAATGAGCCTTCTTCCCTTCACGAGTGAAATTCATTCTATTGAACGGGGTAGGAGGCGGCTACGCTGCTGGGTTACGGACCTGGAACGACGATTCCCGATAACGCATTCAAATGACTGCCTCCTCTGATCGGACTTCGTTCTTGAGTTACTCGTTTAGCTCCCGAAACCAGACTACCGGGCATTGACACCCCGTCTACATCGCCCTCTTCCTTTCCTTCTTATACAACCCCATTTCCCTCCATTTCCTCCCCGAGGGTCACTTTTGACTAGGCTATTCTTCCCATTTTAAAAGAGGAGTTCCAAGATACCACCGAACCACTATTAGTAGCCCTTTCCGACAAGCCAAGGAAAGAAAAAGAAGGCAAGGTGCCGGCTAGAGAACACTATAATAAAACGAATCTGTCAACTGCTGGACGAGCTTTTTCCGCAATTTGGGCTGACCCCACGAAGCGCCTCCTTTCCGACGATCATTCGGAACTTGCTTAACGAGGCGGAGGCACCTGAGCGGACTTGACAGAGATCTACAAAAGCTTAGCCGAAAACGGAATACAAAGCCCGTTTTTCGACGAAGTAGTGAGGGCTGTGCTTACCATAATTGGGGATGGAGGCAAATCTGTTAGCGCGGTTGACGGGCAACTAGGATATTTCATTTTCGGACTTGTTCATGCGTCTGTCGCCGTTGCAGCTAAAATAACGGAGGATGGAGGAGGGGACATCAAATGGATTAGAGTTTTCACAGAACTGGAAGAGATACGTAGTTACTCGACCAAACAAGCAAGGGACTGAGCCAACAAGCAACGGACTGAGCTAGCGCGAAAGAAGAAAGCAAGGCGCACTCAATCAAAGCAGCCTTTAACAAAACAACCTGAAAGCGGGAACTCCCATCATCAAGGGATTTGGCTCATTCAATGCCAGCAAGAAAGGCAAACAAGTGGCATATTCAAAACAGACAACCGGTAGCTAGCAGTTTCAGTTTAATCCGCCTACCATGTCTCCTCTGTAAGGTCTCTCTAGACCCTCAGTCAAACCATCGTCCTCTGTAAAGTCCAATGTTTCATATATCTTCATCCTCACTTGCACCTCCTTGTCAGGCCTAGCTAGGCAAACCGGTGAACCTTCTAAGTAAGGGCGAGGGTGTACGTATCCCAGGTGGAAAAAATCCCATTTGGATCAAAACTAGGGGGAATTGATCTAGGCTAATCAGTGGCAAATAGAAAGTTAGGTTCAACCCTTCATCCTAGTGATGACACTAAAGTTCTTGTGATGCCCCTATTCTCTATCCTTATACAATCTTTCACTGAATTACATCAGGTCGCTAAGGTAAGACCTTTCTTTTGACGACATAAACCTAAAAACATCCTCTTACTGGGCTGGTAGTAGCGTTAGCGTACTAAGAGCCCAGCCCTCTGGTTGCATTGAAAAAAGATGAGCTTTTTCCCCCTAACTACGGTGGTTCAGAAGATGCCACATCTGCCTCAAGACCCACAGCTTATTCAACAGCCTACGCCCCGCGATTTGTTGCTTCCAAGGTTTTCGATTGGTCTTATTTCTACCCGGGTTTCAAGCCATCGTCTCAGTCGGTGGCCTAAGATAAGCCAACTTACAAGATCGGATTAGCAAATCATGAAACCTGCCAAAGAAGAGCTACTTAACAACTACCTACTACCTACTATTAGGTAGTAGGTAGTGCCTTCCTCCAACAACGGGGCTAATGCCGACTCCAAGACCTCTTATGCTTATGCGGACTCTGATTTTTCCTTTGTTTTCTTGAGCCGAATGTGGGATCGATCCCTTTTAGCCAAGTCATGCATTCCAATCCCAGCGGATGAGTCAATAGCAGTAGAGTCGTAAACAAGAACAGCAGAGTTTACAGCTGAACAAGTCACTTCCTTCTTTGCTTCAAAAAAGAGAAGAGCGGCAACAGAAAGTGATGTCCTACTTGACTTTCTGTTGATTGATATGTCACTTCTCGAAAAGAGAGTGAAAGCTTCATCCTTAGAATTAGAAAAAGGTGGGGAAGACTCGGCAGCATTTTCTTATGAAAGAAGAGCAATCAACCAAGAGCCATGCACGCCATAAGCATACATGGACACCAGACCAGACCGTCTATGCCCAAGGGCCAAAAGAGCTAGAACGGTCACCTTCCTATTGTTAGAGTCAAAGGAAAGGCAGAAAGGGATCTTCTACTTAGAATACGCTACCACCAAAGGCAAGAAAGGGCGAAGGGCCAGAGGGATTAGGCGAGAGTGGCAGAGATTGCCGAGTTCTTTTACTCCTAAATCATTTAAGTCTGCGATTTCCGGGTGTGAACCTCTAAAATCATTCCGATTAGCAGGGAAGCGGTTTTCTTGCTAACTAGAGATCGGGCTTTTCCGGGTTCGTTCACTCAAAACGAATTTACCTTTCGCCAGGTGCGGGTGTGGGATCGCCCCCTTTCGAGTTCGAGAGGAAAGCCCTTCTCCCTTCTTTTGACTATTTTCTTTACCTGGAATCCCTTCTATCCCTAGCCCGGCTACAGCGCATGAATGACTCTTGCCCTCGGTCACTGACCTACCTGGGGATAAGAAAGCAAAGTTTAGAAACCACGACTACCTTAAAAACGTGTATGTACTGACTTCAATACAATTAGTTGAATGAGAGGCATTCGATCCCAAGATCCATTATCTTATCTCCCAGAGTGAATTAGATCCGTCCCACTGAGCATGCATGTCTTAAGCAAAGTGGTTCATTTCACCAGAAAGCGCTCAAGAGATTTCATGTGACCACGAATGGCTCTTGTTCCCAGACCGGGAATCATATCTTCCTAGATGGCGAGAATCCTTCTAACTCTTTTCAAGTCAAGAATGTGTAAACCGATGCCATAGCCTTACCACATCGCAATAGGAGCTGCAGTTAGCTCGAAAGGGGGTAGGCAACTCACTAGGCCATTTAGGGGAGGTAGCCGTTCACTCGTCTTTCAGCTCTGAGGCGGAGGATGAGAAACCTTGAGGCATATATGGTTGTAAGAAGGATGGGATCGTAGACAAAAAAAAGAGAAGATGGGCCAGGAACGGTAATTAAGGCTTCTACTTCGACTATCCTGAAAGAAATGAGGATAAAATCAAACTACATGTATTAAAGAAAGTGTCTAGGAACCATTAGTGGAATCAGAGACGGTAGAACCCAGATAGAGAATATAGTCGCCGAGGTAGAAAGAGAGATTCTCTTTTATAGAATTTATAGAATAGGGGTAGGAGCTGCTATTTAATCTGGTGGAGTAAGGGCTAGGCTGCATAACCGGTCTTAGCATCTTTATTCGGAATCAGCGCAGTTGGAGGAAGGGCTCTTTCTCTTGATTGAGGGATCGAAGAATAGCCTACTTTCCTACCCTTGTTGGGATGAGACCTTTGCTATGCCTCCAAGTAAGCATAGGATGAATGCCGAAGCAGCTATTTCAGTTGTTGATGGCAGGGTGCATGCAATTTCGGAAGAACCCCAGCTGCTAAGATCCCAAGTCCCAAACAAGATGTTGGAGCAAGGGCGGCTACTAGAAGCTAGCTCTCATACCTGGCTCAAGCCGGACCCTTACTTTAATGAATAATTAGCCATTGCCGGGTAGAGGCAAGAAGTTGTGAAAGAAGCTCTTGTTCACGCCTCCACTACTATAGAAGGAGTTGTGCTCTCTTTAACAAAAACGAGTGCTCACTAATTGCTAATGCTATGCCTAAAAGTAAGATAATTTTCCCGAAGAGAGGGAAGTCACTCTTGCTAAAAGCTCTTGTGACTATGCTTTCCTTGGTATGGCTCGTGGTCCAAGAATTGCTCTTCTTTCATCAGCCGAGAGTTCAATAGATTCGGATTCAACTTAGGGAATCACCCTTGTTAGCATCGATTGACTTTCTTTATGAGCAGTTAGCAGGTTTAGCGTAGCCCTTTAGGCTACTTTCATCGAGATTAGGTTGTCTTCAGTGTAGCCATAGAAAGGATAAGATCTAAAAGAATCTGATTCGAGGACCCTAGCAGCTAATTCATCCGCATCTGGCTTGACCGCTGGAATTTCCTTGGCTGCTATTGTATATTAATTTAAGTAGCTCCCGATTTCGAAGAGAAGAGGAGTTGAAAGAATATCCCAGCTAGAATAGGAAGAGGATAGAGGAGATACTAGGGAATCGGCTGTTGAATAAACTCTCCTTCAAGCTCTTGTGTCGATTCGGAACTCTGGGGCAGCTGGAAAAGAAGCGATTCTTTAATCAGCAAAGTGCCAAGTCAGTAGCTTTTCCATCTGAGATGGGCGTGATAGTGATAGGGCTTGACCGGTCCTCTTTCTTTAAATAAGGTATGAAGTAACTCGACTGATAAGGAGAGGAAAGATTCTTTCTTATTAGCAGGCGCATCAACAGAGACAGAGTCTTCAGAAGGCTTCCTCGCAGCTTCGTATTGATAGGGGCAATTTTGCATAATCATAAGGGTCTTCCTCAGTAGAAAGCCCCTACTAGAGAGCCTCAGAACTTGAGATCCCGGAAATGGAATGGGGCATTCAAAGAAGTTTCAAGAGCTCTTTTCGTTAGGGTCATTGAATGAATGAAATTCCCACGATCAGCTTGACCCTTGCTTGATGGTAAGGAAGAGGACCGACAACGGAAAAGAAGGAAGAAAAGGGAGCGGAATGCCACTTGAACCACAGGTTCCGGAATTCACCCACTGTACAAATAGGCTAGGTGCAATGAGCTTTAAATCGACCAGAGCTGAGAAGCTCAATTGAAGAGGAAGCAGATTTTACCTAATTCAATTAGATAATTGAATGGTGCTGCGTTTATTGAAAGGGATCATCATAAGCATAAGACTTTAGGCGCACCTGGGGGAAGGACTACCTTTAATATAAGAAATTAATAAACGATACCGAATTAACAGACAAAGAGACGGAATTAACCTAAACGAAAGACGGAAAGAGTCACTCACTTCATACCTATTTATTAAAGAAGACTTAGTTAGTCCTAAAGCCGAAAGACGAAGGCAGCAAAGCGAAAGGAACAAGGATTGTTTGTTACACGACTTATCCATTTCACCGGCTAGCTGAGGCTAGCCCGTACTAACAGAAGGTCAGGAATGAGACAGCTACTAGTGGCAGAAGGAAAGAAAGAACAAAGAGAGGGAAGCAAGCCTATGACAGCGGCTGGATGAAGGCTTTGTTTTCACTCCTGGGAAAAATGCCAAAGAGAGAGCTGGAGGAAGGCGTCACGAGTCAGTCTGTTCATTAGCAGCTACAATCCTCCTCCCAAAGGTAAGTAGGAGACCAGAGTTCTAGTGTTGGGACAAATCCCAATAGGCGAGATTCTCCGCCCTTTCTAGTTCACGTTCAACAGCGGTTACCATTCACTCTCAAGCCAGCCGCTTTGTGGATGGCAGCTTTTCACTCGTGGGAAACTAGCCGGATTATAAAGACTTTACTCAATAAGACTGGGTAGTGGAAAGACTCAAACTACTCTATTAAGAGTGCCTTCCGTAGAGGAAGAAGATAGATAACAGATACTACCAAAAAGATTTTCTCACGACTTCCGGGCGGGCAGTTACTTCAATCAAGACTTAAGCGGAAAGGGCTAGTGAAAACCCTAAAACCTTTCTTTAATCGATGCCACCGGAGGCAGCAAGAAAACAATAGTTAGAGGTTGTCTCTGACTCCCACCCTTCTACCCACTACCAATCGTGACACGCGCACGTACTATTTCCACAGCTTCTTGATTGGCACCGCAACAGATTACTCTATTAAGAGAGAACTTTGATGTCAGGAAAAGAAAGAGCCAATGCTTGAAAGCAGGTGTACTAAAATAGGAAAGGGCCGATTCCATTCATCCAAGGCTTGGCCATCTCACTTCCATCCGACAAACTATCGAGTGTTCCCCCTCCGAATAAGCAGGCAAGTACCGTCGAAGATCACCCCCAATCCCAACCTCTGAGTATGATAATCCAACTTCTTCTCAATCAATCGATTTCATCCACTGCCAAGGCATCTCATTCAAGTTCTTATTCTGCTTTCCTACCCGGCCTCGAGGCAAGCGAATGAGCAAGCAAACGAAAGAACTAAGCCCGTTACTCTTTCCCTGATCTGTCTGTCCAAGAAGATTGATTTACTGAGTTCGATGGTTGCGCTGTAGCTCTTGCTGTCCTGTTAAAGGTACGTGTAGTCACTCATAAGGCTGCGTCATGAGGTACGAAGTGACTAAGCCACAAGGGCTTAGGGATGCAGCCATCGCCTTACTGGCATGGCGTGCTCTTCAAGTGCCTTGGGCTCCGGATATGCCTTTTCCGGGTAGGATTGCCTTTTCAACCGGCGCGGGTGCTGGCAAGAGACGTTTGTTCGCGATAGGTAACTATTGCGTGCGTCCAAAGGTCCCTTCGTCCTCTTCATGACTTCTTAATGGAGTTATTGAAGCGTATTCCACAGGACGGGACTTTCAATCAGACCCGCCCTTTGGATATGCTGTTAGGACATAGGGAAGTATTCCCCTTTGACTTTCAATCTGCCACAGATAGGTGGCCTCTTTCACTTCAATCGAGAATGCTAGGGGTTCTCTTTGATGAGGATCTCGCAAACTACGTTGAGAACGTGTTTGCGTTCTTCCCCTTCCGCTCGGCGCTGCCCTTTGTCTTTGTCTTATTTAACGCTGGGCAGCCACTCGGCTACCAGGAGTGGAGAGAACGGGTTCTGATCTATAGCATTGAGGTGAGGAGGGATGAACCTTATCTTTTTTATTCTAGGAGGTGCTCTATCCTTGATTAGGCGAAAGAAAGGAATTGAGAGTCTAAAGGCTTCCACTAGAATAGAACAGAACTGAGATTCTCTACTTCAACTTGACTTTGGGACAGAGAAGGGAGAACATGATCCTTTATAGAATAGAGGAAGTTCCCCCGATGACTACGACTATAGGGATTCTTCTCAGTCTGTCTTTGTTTCCAGCAAAAGCTATGAAAGAAAGCTCAGCTTAGGCAAAAGCAACTCTCTTACCTGACTCATATCCTTGAAACTCAACCCTTTTTCGCCTTAGGAGCGGAGCAGCTCCATTTCAAAGGTTAGGCGCGATAGCCACTCGGCAAGAAGGAGATGAGCCATATGTGGACCTGATGGAGGGAAGGGGCTACCCCTATTAAGCAAAAAGGTACGAGATTTATCGATTATCCAATCACTTTACTTGGTCCATAGGGAGGGAGTTTGAAAGATCCCATAGCATCAGGGAAAGCGGTTACCACAAACGAGAGACCAGGAGCAAAATGCCACTCTACTAGACGGAGAGGAGAGGGCCCAGCTTCACTGATTGAGGTTAGGGTTCGGGGGGGACGAGTCAGAGGCTGTCCCAAGAGCGAAAGTCACTGATAGCCGCATTGAGTGGGTCTTCGGGAGAACATGAGTATCACCGGTGTAGTGCAGCTCGAGTCAACCCTCTCCTTTTGGTCGAGCAAAGCGAGAGGTTACTTGTACCTCTCCCTATATCGAAAGCATTCGGTCTAGAAAAGGCATTCTAAGGCCCGGAAATGTTATGATTCTATGGAATGTTTCTTATTAGCCTTCGTGACGTGACCAATACCTTAAGCTCACTTCACTAGAGCGAATACTGATCCGTTTTCTTTATATCCGGCTACTAGTATTGATATTCACTCCTGTGACTTGTACAAATCTAAATCTTTCTACCTTTAGCTGTAGCTGCGTTTTCCTGACTCTCCCTATCGGTTAACTACGTACCTCTTCCCTATCGGAATCGGAACTATTCGATATCTGATTCTCCTTGTTTCCTTTCCTGTGCTTTCAGAGTGGGAAGAGTTTAAGACCCGAGAGTACGTATTCTTTTCCTTGTTCTTTGATCTAGTGGCACTCTCTCCTACAGAAAGAACTGCTTATCCTTAGTTTCACACTAAGCTCATCTAACCGCACTAAGCTAAATCAACCCTAAAGCGAAGCTATCGCTGCTATCCTTTCAGTCGAGATACTACGTTCCTTCAGTTAAGAATTACTTAAGTTCGAAAGAAAGGAAATAGTCTCGCTCAGTCCTGTTCGGTCGAGATCTTCAAACCAAAGCTTACTGTTCTCTTTCGGATCCTTCATTTAGTGAAACTCAAAGGCCAAATCCCTTTTGGGATGAGCTTGTATCAGTACTTCGGTAGTTGATTGATATGATATTAAGCCTTTGCTTTTGACATGCCACAACCAGGTAAATCCTATAGTCCGAGGAAGGGAAATAGCTTGCTATGAGATGAGGTACGCAGTCACTCGACCATGGGGAGAGGATAAGACACTCTCAGTGCTCCTGGAAGGCGAGATATGCCTTTCGAGGTCGTTGAAAGATGAAGTTTGTTTCACTGGTCACATACGAGATTTCCTGCTGCCTTTTAGGGGAATTCCTATTGATTGAGTTGCTTACCCTGCCTTTCGAGAAGACCGAGACTATCATCCCGAGCCCCCAATCCTCTTCGCTTAGCTCGAGGTACCGTACCCTCTCCTTACCAGTCGAGATACTACGTAGCCTTGCTTTAAAGCGAGAGGAGGGAAGATAGCTTCTGTTGAAGAAGTTGAATTGGCTTTGTCCTCTTTCTTCGTAATTTTTTGATCTCGGCCTAAGGACTGCGCCAATCTCGATGAAAGTCGAACTATGGAAACCTTTTTTCAAGAGTAGCGGAACACTTTACCTTCCTTTTACCGCTCTGTGGTACTGCTTTTGCTTTGTTCGTAAATAAGAGAAAGCAGCAGATTCAATAGCTGCGGAGGCGGGAAAAGAGCCCTTTGAAAGAGCTTCTCCATCGGGTGACTTCACAAAAGGGATTGATTTTTAAGAATCAGAGCTGGGTTTGGGATCGATCCCAATATCCTCATTAACTCAATGGTTATGTCCGGATCGCCTCTACGCTTTTCGCCTGCCGCTCCCGATGCTTTTCCCTTTTTGGTTGGGCTAACTTGAAAAAGTTTACTTCAAAAAGAAGTAATCCGAAATCTCTTGTCTCTCAACAAACTAATTGTCTTGAAGTCCGTACATACACCTTTTTAAGGTAGTCGTGGTCTTCCTTGTTATCCTATCCCCAGGTAGGTCAGTGACCGAGGGCAAGAGTCATTCATGCGCCGTAGGCCGGGTACCCGAAGCCAAGAGTCAAAACTCCTAAATAAGTTAAGTTAATTCGGATTCAATTCCTTTTTCTTGAGTTCCCGGCCGGGGGGGCGGTCTAGGGCCCTGAAATCTATCCTCTTCTCTTAGAATGCCAAGCCGATTATTCCGCTTTCATTAGTAAACTCCTGCCTCTTAGCCTTTGCTTTCTTTGAAAGTCTTTCTCTTCCTTATGAAACTACAAAAAGGAGGATAGGTAGTCTGTATTACTCCAGATTAGGCCTCTTTGCGATTGCCGGGTACGGGTATTTTACTCTTCCCTGCTCACTTTTGTCGGAACTCACCTGCTATTTACTTTTCGGATCTTGACTTACTTTGTCATACAACTGCGGGGGAAAAGGGGCTTTGATGCGGGGATTCCCTTGTTAGAGTAAAGCAAGCAGTCAAGCAGAAGAGGAAGAAGGTGCAGCCTAGTCTCTGTCCGTGATGGAGGGATTGACTCTTGGATTTCGTTCGAAAAAAGAGCTTTTTGCCATTCCCTAACCGTCAGACTAGTTGCCCTGAAGGGCAATATCGAATCGGCTCTCATTCCTGCTTGAATGAAAAGGCCAATCAATCTTATGAAAGAGCCCTGCCTCGGGTCGGATCTCACCTTACTAGACGCAGGAAAGTCAGAATGCTAAGAGCGCATTCTATGCCTAGTGGTTTTGGAAATAGGCTATCAGTTAACTGTCAACCAAGAGACTTTTTGGCTCGCTAGGCCCCTTACTCTTAGAACGGCTTACACATGCCCTCCTACTGCTACTTTTAATCTGAAGGAGGCTGACTGCCCTGCTAACTCGTCTTTATACTAATATATACTATTTATTATAGGGATGTCACTTCCGGTAAGAAAGGGATAAATTATCAAGCTGCTTGATGGACATCTTCCTCAAAAGAGCCTATTCCATTCCAAACCACAGCACTATTTATTCATCTGATGAACTTGCAACAACTGCTCCTTCTTTCAAAGAGGTGCAAGGGCTAACCGGGTATGAACTCATGTTACAGAATGAAGAGGAGTCCTGCTAGCGGCCCTTCTTAGCATAGGGTGCCCTTGGTCGAGGTGAATCTGCTTCGAAAGCAAACAAAACAGGACGCGAGTTATAACGTAAAAAAAGACAAATTGCAAGGTATGCCCAAATACCTTAATGAGATGCCCTTTATCCCTAATACAGGAGCCAACTCACCTCGGAGACTGGGGGTAGCCAACATGTGGCATCAGCCTTCCCTCTCGTCGGTGGTACTTACATCAGCCCATCATGCCTTGCTTGCTTAATAGACTTTGATCCTGGCCTTTTTCCCCGCAGAAATAAAGAATTGTTTAGCCGAGGGATCAGTGTGAAATGATCTTCACTGGGGGATGATCTGAACTTCACCTTCACTTCACTTCTACCATAAGGGGAAAGAGCCAAGCTGCAGCTATTTCTTCCCATCTCTCGAAAGATCCTGTTAAATACGCCCCTAGCCCTATAAGTAAGTAAGGTGGGGTGCGGAGACCAAGGTTCAGTTCCTATTGAGTCAGA